CCTATCTCTGCAGTAGGACCCACTCGTATCTCGAGTCGGAGATACATTTCCAGTGCTACTTCACTTGAGAAGACAAACATGGAAGTCAAACAAGTAAAAATTTTGGGTTCCATTGGTGAGAAGCGAGAAGTCGAGAGACTTCTACCATAAATGCGATAACTCTGGGCGCCTGCCCCGCGTAGGATTTGAACCTCCGTACTACGCGGTACTATATTTTGAGTCTAGTATGTATACCCTTCTTTCGAAGCAGGGAAACGCGGTGGAGTTACGCTAACCAATCCTATTATACGAGTCTATCTATATGCCTGTCAACTGCTGAACCGAATTTTCATCTCTTTTTTACCAAATTTACTAACTGGGATACTTCACCCAGGTCAGGTTTAGACGAGGTACCTGGACCTTTTTCGTCACTCATTTTTTATTCATGGAGTGGTAAGGTTCCACTTCATACTGACGACGGCCGGGGGTTCGAATCTATTCTCGCCCGCAATCAATCAACCCTAAAGGGGTTGTTGATTCCCTCTTACTACAGAGAATTCTTTTTCGACTTTTTTTCATTTCACGGCCTGACAAGCCCACGCCTGCCTCGTAAGCAAATCTTTTTATTCCTTTTTTTCAGTATCAATAAAATAATACTATATGAAGATGCAGAAGAGATAGGCATTCTATCTCCGCCTAAATACTAGCCTAACTGCTTTGATGTAGCAGCATGGGTTGTTATGTTACTGCCCAACCTCAGCTGCGTATCGCGCGGAAATACTTATATCTCCTCCGGAGTAGACGGGTGATCATTTTACTAGCAAGTGATTCCGGGTGCAAAAAGACAAATACAAGCTAGATAGGATAATGTCAGGATCAATTACCGAAGAAGATATAACTATTTCGTAAGTTGCAGAGACAGACTAGTTGGGACAGCAAAACCGGCTTCTAAGAAAAATCATTCGAAAAAAAGAAATAGAAGTTCGCGTTACAAGAAGAGAAGTGAGTCTAGAATAAAGTATTCCGTGTGATCCCGATAATGGGATCTATTAATATACCCGATAGGATTGATGCTAGTGCACGAATGATCATAGCTATTTCAATAGAACTTTTTGAAATTGAAATTGATGGAGAAACTAATGAATTTCGTATAGAAGTTGTGGATGCATAGCTCCTCCCATTCTTCCCAGTGAACATTAATTTAATTATTTTAAGATAATAGTAGATAGAAATTACACTTGTGACAAGCGCTACCAGAACTGATGGGTACGAACCAGCTTTCCATCCATGCCAAAAGAGATAGAGTTTACCAAAAAAACCGGATGGTGGAGGGATACCCCCTAGGGATGGTAAACATAAAACCGGAGAGAATGTTAGAACAGGATCCTTCATGTATAATCCCGCGTAATCCCTAATATTATCAGTTCCGGTTCGTAAACCAAATGAGATGATACGAGCAAAAGTTCCCAGATTCATGAGTATATAAATAAACGTATAAGTTATCATACTTGCGTAACCGTTCTCCGGGTCTGCAGCAAGTACTCCAATCATAATATATCCAATTTGGCTTATAGAGGGATAAGCTAGCATACGTTTCATGCTTATTTGAGTAATGGCAATTAGATTTCCTAATATCATGCTAAAAGTAGCTAATAATCCTATCACGATATGCCACTCATTAGATAAATATGGAAAAGTTAGACCGAAGAGTCGCGTAAATAAAGCTGGAGCTGCTACTTTAGAGGTAACGGAGAAAAAAGCAACGACTGGTATAGGAGAGTCAGAGTCGAAAAGAAGATTTCCGATCTTTCCGCTCATTCAGAACCGTGCATGAAATTCTTACTTCACACGGCTCTTGGTTCATAAGAGATTCACAACTGATATTGCTTCCAGAACCTTCCTCGTGTATGTTTCAAACCCATTCTTCCTTGAAGAATTCATAATCATTCAATATGAGGACTAATCATTAACTTCTCGAGGAATCCCTCATCATTTGTTTAGATTACCCACCATCAGTTTTGTCTCGAATTATTTCTTGCTTGTTTGTCCTTCTTCATTTTTCACTGGAATCCTTTCAACAAATAAAAGTACTTATTGATTGAGTTGCTAGGCACACGCCGGGCGGGAGAGACAAATTAAATTGCGACTTTTTTCGTTCCTAGCG